TCTTAGGTCTAATTCCTATTACTTTAGCAGGGTTATTCGTAACCGCATATTTACAATACAGACGTGGTGATCAGTTGGACCTTTGATTGAGTAATATTTCTTTCTTTTTTGGATTGACCTCCTTCCTGCAGGAGGTCAAATTCAAGTTGCAATTCCACTTTTTTTTTGTTCAAATATTTTATTTTTATTGTGATTCGACATCAAATAAACCGAATCACGCTCTGTAGGATTTGAACCTACGACATCGGGTTTTGGAGACCCGCGTTCTACCGAACTGAACTAAGAGCGCTTTCTTATGCTTATGACAGGGGATATGACTGTACTGTAAAGAAAAGTTGTTTTTCTACTCCAATGCATCTTGCATACATATAGTATGCAAAAATGTAAGATTATGGCCAATTTTAATCGATCTCAATTAATCCCTCGTTACTGCCCTTAGGAGAAGTAATAGGTAGGGATGACAGGATTTGAACCCGTGACATTTTGTACCCAAAACAAACGCGCTACCAAGCTGCGCTACATCCCTTTTTTAAAATTGTTGTACAGTCTCATTGTACAAAATCCCTGTCTTGTTTTCCATATCGTCATTTTTTCCTTCATCTATTCTACTATTTCTACTATTCCTACTATTTCTACTATTCTATATCTATATACTATTCTTATATCTATATACTATTCTATATCTATATAGATATATATAATATCTATATATAATCTATATATAAATATAATTATAAATAAATTAATATCTATATATAATCTATATATAAATATAATTATAAATAAATATAATTATAATATAATTATAAATTTTAAAATTTTATATAAATTAAATAAAATTTTCATTTTCTTGCTTGTCATTTCTTCTTTTTGGTTTCATTTCATATATTTCATATAATAAAAATAAAAGAATTATATACATCAGAAGCCTAACGTATAAAAAAGTTAATATTTATTAGTAATGTTCAGGAATAAGGGATTAGATTCTTTTTTCTTTTTAGGTTTATTTTTAGCTTAGGAAAATCTCATCTATTGCTTCATTGTACATATTTCATTGTACATATCCATTTTAGTTGGAAATTCCGTGTAAAATAAATACAAATGATCTGAACTACAGCATCTGAACATATATGTATTACAATCCATAATAGAAGGAGGATTTTCAATGCGAGATATAAAAACATATCTCTCCGTGGCACCTGTGTTAAGTACTCTATGGTTTGGGTCTTTAGCAGGCCTATTGATAGAAATCAATCGTTTATTCCCGGATGCCTTGTCATTCCCTTTTTTTTGATTTTAGTTATTGATTGATATGCAAAGAAATGAAGAAAATTAGAGATTCCACGTGACTAAAATGTCGAATTTCGCCCCCCTTTTTCAGTTCTTTAGGCTATGAACAATTGATAGTTAGAAAGAAATTGTATTACTTAATTTCCAGTAAATTATTACTTTATTACTCTATTCAAATTGTTACTCCTTAATTATTTAATTATCATTTCATTATATAATGAAATGATAATTGCAGCGAAATCTTTAGAAATTCCATTTCTAGTTAGTAACTTCTCTTTATTTTTTTCTTCAGCTCGGATCGAAAATAGAAGAGTAAAGCCGATCAAAAATTCAAAGGAGATTCATGGCAAAGGGTAAAGATGTCAGAGTCATAGTTAGTTTGGAATGTACCAGTTGTGCTCGAAATGATATCAATAAAGAATCGCCGGGTATTTCTAGATATATTACTCGAAAGAATCGACACAATACGACCGGTCGATTAGAATTGAGAAAATTTTGTCGCTATTGTCACAAGCATACCATTCATGGGGAAATAAAGAAATAGATCGAACGAACGGAACACAGGTGCGTTCTCTCCCAAGGAAGAGGAAGAACTTAACATATTAACATATATTTATATAATATACATAATGTATACAAGTCAAAACCTATTTTTGTCGGATCTGAAGTGAATAAAGAAATAGAATTTTAGATATTAGATATAAGGAATAAACCATGGATAAATCCAAGCAATCTTTTCGTAAATCCAAGCGATCTTTTCGTAGGCGTTTGCCCCCAATTGGATCGGGGGATCGACTCGATTATAGAAACATGAGTTTAATTAGTCGATTTATTAGTGAACAAGGGAAAATATTATCTAGACGAGTGAATAGATTGACTTTGAAACAACAACGATTAATTACTATTGCTATAAAACAAGCCCGTATTTTATCTTTGTTACCCTTTCTTAATAATGAGAAACAATTTGAGAGAGCCGAGTCGATCCCCAGACCTACCGGTCCTAGAACCAAAAATAAATAGACATACTTTTCAATTGACTCAAAACTCCAACTGTAATTCAAGCTCAGATTGATGTTTTGTTCGAATTTAAAAAGGGCTAGAATCTAGAATGGGTTCCTGTGTTATAAGAAACAAAAAATGGGAATTTTTTGTTTGAAATATGTCCTCCTATTACTTATCTTAATTTTTATTACTTATCTTCATTTTTTTATTCCATCTTCCTTCTATCTTCCCGGAGGGACTTCTCCGGGGAATTCTGTTTCAATCATTCCTGTTTCAATTATTCCTGTACTGTATATTTATTGCTTTATACTTTATATTTATACTTTATATTAAATATAATATTAAATATAATATTAATATTACATAGTATATTACTTATTTTATTACTTTAAATTATTACTTTAAAATCTACTTTATTTGATAATTCTCTTGGAAATCATGTAAAGACAAATCTTATTTGATATAGCTATTTGTGCAGGTATTTTACGATTAAGAAGCAATTGCTTCTTGTACAGATTGTGTATCAATAAACTATAACTATACAATACCCCCCTCTCGCGAGTTACTGCATTTATCCGAGTGATCCACAAACGACGAAAATCCCTTTTTTGCCTGCCTCTATCTCGATGAGAGGAAGCTAAAGCTCTCATTTTCTGTTGAGTAATCGTTCGAGTAAGTCTTGAATGAGCCCCTCTAAAGGTTGATGCAAATAAGCGAATTTTTGTTCGACGTTTCCGAGCTGTATATCCGCGTCTAACTCTGGTCATTGAATCAAATTAAATTAAACCTTAATGAATAACTAATTGATTTCTATTCTTTCAGTCATCCTTTTCCCCTCCCACGGTCGATTAATAACAAAACGGATTATTCCGATATATAAAATATAAATTCCAATAGCTTTTGCTACTATAACCTTCCTGACCACGATTTTTTATTCCTTCCGGGCATTTCACCTACAAATTAGAAATTCTAATGATACTAAAAAAATAGTGGGTTCCATCGTTTCTATGGTTACTTCTTAAACGGTGAGGTCCTCTCTATACACCGGAGCCTCTTCTTTCATTTAATCAAATGGTATTGTGAACTTGTATAGTTCACACTCTTTGGCTCTACCCATCAATTATAGAGTAATAGCTCTTTTCACAATAAGAGTTATCTATACAGTGACGGCATTTAATTAGGAAAGTTGGCTAGGTAGCTGACCCTCTTAGTCCGTTCTTTTAACAACAGGAGCATAATCTTTTTGCTTCTTTTCTTATAATACTATTTCCTCCGCTTAATAGATAACTATTTGCTACCAATGGGGAATTGCTTTTAATCTCAAATCTAGGTAATTGGATTTGCACCAATGGAAACCATAAATTCCATACACAATATGGGTATATGATAGATCTTTTCCCTTTACCCTATTTTTTGGTACCGGTCATTGATATTGGAAAAATTGTCTCGGTTGTTCGAATTCATGATCTGAACGAGTCACACATACACCCTAGTACATGTTCCTCGACGCTGAGGACATCCTCTAAGAGCGGGAGATTTCGTAAGATTTCTTATTGGCTGTCTTGCATTTCTAATAAGTTGTTTTATAGTTGGCATGTCGTAGATATATGTAGATATATATGGTATACGTATGGTATATATATAGTATATAGAATTATATAGAATATATATATAGAATTATAGAATATATATATATAGAATTTAGAATTATAGAATGGAATGGGTTGGTTTAGATCGATCTTAACCTGATGATTGATGATTATCAATTTTTTCTATTCAATATCAAATTACAGAAAATTCGAATTTTGGTTTGAAATGGATTTACACGAAATCCCCAGTATTTTTATTTTTCATTTTCGACTGCTAACTGCTACAAGATCGACAATGCCATGAGCTTGGGCTTCTGTTGCTGACATAAAAACATCCCTTTCCATGTCTTCGGATACAACCCATAAAGGCTTGCCCGTTCTTTGTGCATAAATCTTTGTGAGGGTTTCGCGAAGTCTCAGTAATTCTTCCGCTTCCAGGATAAATTCCCCTGCTTGTGCTTCATAAAAAGAACTAGCAGGTTGATGAATCATAACCCTAATGATATTGATATAACATCATGAACGGCTCTTCTATCTCACATGATTGGGCTAAAATAAGGAATAAAAAAATAAAAAGAAGAAAAAGAAAATCGAGTTGAACAACCGTACAGGCATCTTTTGTGTGTTGCATACGGCTCCGCAATGGAATTTACTTTATTCTTCTCTTCTATTCTATCGAAGAAAGAAAGAGAATCCATCTGATCCGGATCATTAAATGATCTATTTACCACCCTTCCTTTCGTGTAAAAGTCAAAAAATACTATGATGGTTCTGTTGCTTTATATTTATATATATGCTTTATATTTATATATATATTTATCTCATCTGTGATTTAGCAATCCCCAAGTTCCTTTCTGATACGATCGAATAAGAAAAACGGATCTTTTTTTTTTGTACTCTTTCCTTTCATAACATAAATATCAGAAAGAGATTTCTAGTGTGGAAGAAAAAAGGTTTGTGACGCTGAAATGTACCCCCGACATATAAAATCAACAAATCGGAAATAACCTTTGTCTCATACTACTATTTCGATACAAAATCTCATGTTATGAAAAAACAATAAAGGTTTGTTCATATCGAACTCGAAGTGCCATGCTATTATTACTTATTATTCATATTCAATATGGCGAAGGCATAGTCTTTCTTTTTTTTTTTTCAAATAAAAACTCATTGGCGCCAAGCGTGAGGGAATGCTAGACGTTTGGTAATTTCTCCTCCGACCAGAATGAAAGATCCCATTGAAGCGGCTAATCCCATGCATATTGTATGCACATCGGGCGGCACAAATTGCATAGTATCATAAATAGCTATTCCTGGTATTACCCACCCGCCGGGAGAGTTTATAAACAAATAAAGATCCCTAGTATCATCTTCTATGCTGAGATATACCATGAGACCAACAAGTTGATTCGAGATCTCGCTATCAACCCCTTGGCCTAAAAAAAGTAATCTTTCTCGATAAAGTCGGTTGATTAGGACAAAATTATATCCCTTTCGAACCGTACGTGCACCTTTGGATGCATACGGTTCAAAAAAAATTAATTGCGAAAAAAGAATCAATGTATTGATTCCAGTTCTATTTCTTTTTTTCTGTAATTGTAATATGTAATAGGTTTTTTGTTTTTCTAATTCTAATAAAGTAAAGGATTTTTATTACATTTTTCAAAAAACATGAGATGAGTTTTGGCTTCCTTACCTATAAAAAAAAGAATTTACTGAACTTATTGAAATTGAACTAATCTCTCTCATTGATGTATTGTTTCATCGACATTGCAATCACGATGTAATTTTCTTGTTCCTGAATGGGTCCTTTCAATTCTTTTAGGTTCATGTTCTACTCCGGGAAAAGATCTGTCCGAATTTTTTTGCACATATAGGGCAAATGATCTCAGTACCACTTCTTTTTGTTACGACTTCTTTTTTCGATTCGTTTCATGCCTTTCCTCAACCATTCGATATATTGATCTATTCTGTTGGTTATTGGTTGGACGTTTGAAATCATTCCTATAGTAAGGAAATCACTCCCCAATCACTCCCAATCACTCCTATAGTTATAGTAAGGTAGTTATAGTAAGGATAAGAATCGTTTATGATACAAGGGGTAATTATACATATATTACCAATTTGGTATTTTCTGAACGGAGCCTGGATACTTTATTTTGATTTTTTCCAAGTCAACCATAAATTCTCGATAATATTAATCCCCAATATAAATAAATTGATTTAATTGCACTTCACGCTCCGAATGATTGATGGTTCACTCAATACAATATTTCTTGGGCGAAACGGAGGATATCTCGATCGGGGGAGAGAACGGATAAATTCCATATGACCCAATATGTTTGACAAGTCGCACTATACGTCAACCCAAACTGCATCTTCCTCTCCAGGACTCCGAAAGGGTACTTTTGGAACACCAATGGGCATTAAATTTAAGAAAAAATTGAGTACTATACTTCACTTTAATATGGAAACGTAACAATGGCTTTATCGTCTTTATCCCCCTTTTTCTGTTTATTTTATTGTAATTGTATTTTATAGATATATTTTTATACATAGATTTTTATACATAGATTGGAAGATTTTTATACATAGATTGGAAGATTTTTATACATAGATTGGAAGATTTTTATACATAGATTGGAAGGTTTATAGAGTAAGACAGAATGAATAAAGAAAAATTTGAACTAACTAATCGTTGGAATGATAAAAAAAATATCTATGCATTTGTTTCCCGAAAGTAGGGCTAATCCTCCCATTGCGTATTGGTACTTATCGGGTATAGAATAGATCTGCTTCTCTTTGTTCTTACGAACAGAATTGTTCCATTAAAAATAATGGAACGGAATAAAAAAAAAAATATTAACCCTTTCTCATACAGAATTTACTGAAAAGGTTAAGTACATAGTATAGTCTTTTCCAATGCGATAAAATAAAGTGACATAGTGTCTATTTTTCTTTGATAAAGGGGTATTTCCATGGGTTTGCCTTGGTATCGTGTTCATACTGTCGTATTGAATGATCCCGGTCGATTGCTTTCTGTCCATATAATGCATACAGCCCTAGTTGCCGGTTGGGCCGGTTCGATGGCTTTATACGAATTAGCGGTTTTTGATCCCTCTGACCCCGCTCTTGATCCAATGTGGAGACAAGGTATGTTCGTTATACCCTTCATGACTCGTTTAGGAATAACCAATTCGTGGGGTGGTTGGAGTATTTCAGGAGGAACTGTAACGAATCCGGGTATTTGGAGTTATGAGGGTGTGGCAGGGGCACATATTGTGTTTTCTGGCTTGTGCTTCTTGGCAGCTATCTGGCATTGGGTGTATTGGGACCTAGAAATATTCTGTGATGAACGTACGGGCAAACCATCTTTGGATTTGCCTAAGATCTTTGGAATTCATTTATTTCTCTCAGGATTGGCTTGCTTTGGCTTTGGCGCATTTCATGTAACAGGTTTGTATGGTCCTGGAATATGGGTATCCGATCCTTATGGACTAACTGGAAAAGTACAACCTGTAAGTCCAGCGTGGGGTGCGGAAGGCTTTGATCCTTTTGTTCCTGGAGGAATAGCCTCTCATCATATTGCAGCGGGTACATTGGGCATATTAGCAGGATTATTCCATCTTAGTGTCCGTCCGCCTCAACGTCTATACAAAGGATTACGTATGGGCAATATTGAAACTGTGCTTTCCAGCAGTATCGCTGCTGTTTTTTTTGCAGCTTTCGTTGTTGCTGGAACTATGTGGTATGGTTCAGCAACTACGCCAATCGAATTATTTGGTCCTACTCGTTATCAGTGGGATCAAGGATACTTTCAGCAAGAAATATATCGAAGAGTTAGCGCTGGACTAGCCGAAAATCTTAGTTTATCGGAAACTTGGTCTCAAATTCCCGAAAAATTAGCTTTTTATGATTATATTGGTAATAATCCGGCAAAGGGGGGGTTATTCAGAGCAGGGTCAATGGACAACGGGGATGGAATAGCTGTTGGATGGTTAGGACACCCCGTTTTTAGAGATAAAGAAGGGCGCGAGCTTTTTGTACGTCGTATGCCTACTTTTTTTGAAACATTTCCTTTAGTTTTAGTAGATGGAGACGGAATTGTGAGAGCCGATGTTCCTTTTAGAAGGGCAGAATCAAAGTATAGTGTTGAACAAGTAGGTGTAACTGTTGAGTTCTATGGTGGCGAACTCAATGGAGTCAGTTATAGTGATCCTGCGACTGTGAAAAAATATGCTAGACGTGCCCAATTAGGTGAAATTTTTGAATTAGATCGGGCTACTTTGAAATCTGATGGTGTTTTTCGTAGCAGTCCAAGAGGTTGGTTCACTTTTGGCCATGCTACATTTGCTTTGCTCTTCTTTTTCGGACACATTTGGCATGGCGCTAGAACCTTGTTCAGAGATGTTTTTGCTGGTATTGATCCAGATTTGGATGCTCAAGTGGAATTTGGAGCATTCCAAAAACTTGGAGATCCAACTACAAGGAGACAAGTAGTCTGATACAATATTGCTCTGGCATCTTTCGCCTCTTTTTTCGATTTGATATAGGGTTAGGGTACTGAAGAAATCTTGACTTGAATCACCATCTTTTCTTTGACTCTTTCCATATTTTTATATGTTATATGGTAAACGGTAAATGATGCCAAATAAATAGGTGTGGAAGCTATAATTGTAAACCACGATCGAATCTATGGAAGCATTGGTTTATACATTCCTTTTAGTCTCGACTTTAGGGATAATTTTTTTCGCTATCTTTTTTCGAGAGCCGCCTAAGGTTCCAACTAAAATAAAAAAATGAAATAATTTTTAATAATAATTTTTAATTATTTCAATTTCCATTGAAGTAATGAGTCTCCCATAGGGAGGCTCATTACTTCAACTAGTCCCCGTGTTCTTCGAATGGATCTCTTAGTTGTTGAGAGGGTTGCCCAAAAGCGGTATATAAGGCGTACCCAGTAAAGCTTACAAGTAAACCAGATATAAAGATGGCGACTAGGGTTGCTGTTTCCATTTTTAGACAATTTCAAGATCACAATGGATCTTACGATAAGATCGTTTATTTACAACTACAACGGAATGGTATACAAAGTCAACAGATCTCAACCAATGATTAAATAGGATTTATGGCTACACAAACCGTTGAGGATAGTTCTAGATCTGGGCCAAGACGAACTACTGTAGGGGATTTATTGAAACCATTGAATTCGGAATATGGTAAAGTAGCCCCGGGCTGGGGTACTACACCATTAATGGGGGTCGCAATGGCCCTATTTGCAGTATTCCTATCTATTATTTTGGAAATTTATAATTCTTCCGTTTTACTGGATGGAATTACAATGAGTTAAGTTTATATTATAAGAGAAGTCCTAGTTAAGAGAAGTCCTAGTTAAGAGAAGTCCTAGTTAAGAGAAGTCCTAGTTAAGAGAAGTCCTAGTTTTCAATCAAAAAATTGACTTTACTTAAGACTCGGATTTCTAGACTATTCTGGTAGTTCGACCGTGGAATTTATTTGTTTCGGTATCTCCGGAATATGAGTGTGTGACTTGTTATAATTGATCCTATTGATAATACAGAGAATGGTCCTGTCATTTCTATCAAGATGATTCTATTTCGTCGGATAGTTATTCTAGTATCTGGAGCACGGAATCCATATAATCTATATAATATAGAATAGGTTAAGAAATATTAAAACTATGATTCATACCTACTATTCAGACCTCGAAACCGGACTCAAAAAATTTCAAATAAAATAAATATTTCCTAAATCAAATGATTTTCTTCCTTCAGACTTTTTTTTGACCGAGGGACAACTCTTTTTCTAGATTTTGTTGAGTCATTACATTCATTGAATAAGTGATCATCAAAGGGTTCTTACTCAGAGAATTTTTGAGTTTAGCTTGAGGCTTTGCCTTTGCTTTATTAAGTCATCGTGGTTCTAGTATGAATCTGGGGTTTCAATTGATTCATAGGGTCTCAACAAGTAAATTCCTATCAATAGTAAAACAAGAGTCAATCCGCATTACACAAAAAAACAAGAACTCAAATAACAAATAAAAAATGGGTAAGAGAAGATTCAAGAGGCCTGTAATGATCAACATCAAAAAAGACAGATGA